ATACTGCGATGAATATTTTCTACAAATCATAAAGACATCGGAACTATATACTTTGTCCTAGGAATTTGGTCAGCAATAATTGGTACAGGTCTTAGTCTTCTTATTCGACTAGAACTAAGCCAGCCCGGAAGTTTAATTGGGGATGACCAGATCTATAACGTTATTGTTACCGCTCATGCTTTTATTATAATCTTTTTTATAGTTATACCAATCATAATTGGAGGATTTGGAAACTGACTTGTTCCATTAATATTAGGCGCACCAGACATGGCTTTCCCACGAATAAATAACATAAGATTTTGACTCCTCCCCCCTTCATTAACCCTTCTACTTTGTTCAGCAGCAGTAGAAAGAGGTGCAGGAACAGGCTGAACCGTCTATCCCCCTCTATCTTCTAATATCTCTCATAGAGGAGCGTCAGTAGATATAACGATCTTTTCGTTACACCTCGCTGGTGCGTCCTCAATTTTAGGGGCTATTAATTTTATTTCAACAATCATTAATATACGAACAAGAGGAATATCATTTGAGCGAGTGCCCTTATTTGTATGGTCAGTAAAAATTACAGTTATTTTACTCCTACTATCTCTCCCAGTTTTAGCCGGAGCAATTACAATATTGTTAACTGATCGAAACTTAAATACTAGATTCTTCGACCCTACAGGAGGAGGTGACCCAATCTTATATCAACATTTATTCTGATTCTTTGGGCATCCCGAAGTCTACATTTTAATTTTACCTGGATTCGGAATAATCTCCCATATTGTGAGTCAGCAAGCAGGAAAAAAGGAGCCATTCGGAACCCTTGGAATAATTTATGCTATATCTGCTATTGGTATCCTAGGATTTGTAGTATGAGCACATCATATATTTACTGTAGGAATAGACGTAGATACCCGTGCCTACTTTACAGCAGCTACTATAGTAATTGCCATCCCAACAGGAATTAAGATTTTTAGCTGACTTGCCACCTTACATGGTGCACAATTAGTTTATACTGCCCCATTAATATGATCCCTAGGGTTCATCTTTCTTTTTACGGTAGGGGGACTTACAGGTATTATTCTAAGAAATTCATCAATTGACATTGTCTTACACGATACGTATTACGTAGTTGCCCATTTTCACTACGTCCTCTCTATAGGAGCAGTATTTGCAATTATAGCAGGAATTATTAATTGATTTCCCCTATTTTTAGGGATCTCGATAAATCATACATGACTAAAAATCCAATTCTTTATTATGTTCTTAGGAGTAAACCTTACATTTTTCCCCCAACATTTTCTTGGTCTTGGAGGAATACCTCGACGATATAGTGATTACCCAGACTCTTATACAACATGAAACATTGTATCTTCAATAGGCTCACTAATTTCCTTCTTTGGCATCCTAGCCATAATCTTTATTATATGAGAGGCACTAAGTGCACAGCGCCCCCTTATTACTCTGATAAATATACAATCATCATCAGAATGACAACATAACACTCCCCCAAGAGACCACACTTACAATCAACTCTCCTTATTAAGAAACTATGGCAACATGATCTTCCTTATCCTTCCAAGACAGCTCTTCTCCACTAATAGAACACCTTACTTTCTTTCATGATCACACTATAATTATTATTTTATTAATTACTATATTAGTTGGATATATAATAGCCTCCCTTCTCATAACAAATCTTCCTAATCGGCTACTTACAGAACAACAATCAATTGAAACAATCTGAACTCTTGTTCCGGCTATTACCTTAATTTTTATTGCCCTCCCTTCTCTTCGGCTACTATACCTACTAGATGAGGCAAGAAACCCAAGAATAACCTTAAAAACAATTGGACATCAATGATATTGGTCCTATGAATACTCTGACTTCAAAGACGTGGAATTTGACGCATACATAATTCCTACACAAGAATTAGAAATAAAGCATTTTCGACTATTGGACGTAGATAATCGAACAACTCTTCCATTTATAACACAGATTCGATGTCTAATCTCAGCCGCCGATGTCCTTCACTCCTGAACAGTTCCCTCATTAGGGGTAAAAGCAGACGCCGTCCCGGGACGATTAAATCAAGTATCTTTCCTAATTAAGCGCCCTGGGATCATATATGGACAATGTTCAGAGATTTGTGGAGCAAACCATAGTTTTATACCTATTGTTATCGAGAGAGTAAACACAAAAACATTTTCTAAGTGAATTATAAACTTTCAATAACTTAGGTGGCTGAAAATTTAAGCAACGGTCTCTTAAACCGCCCCATAGTATTTACTCCTATCAATCTAGTTAAAATATAACATAAGAATGTCAAACTTAAATTATTATATAATGATTTAAATACCTCAAATATCCCCTCTACCTTGAATAATCCTAATATTAATTTTCATCATTTCCCTAATAATCTTTGCCTCACAAATACATCACAACAAAATATTTTCATCCCCAGAAATTTCTACGTCTCTAGATAAAAAAAGTCAATCTTGAATATGATAACTAACTTATTTTCAGTATTTGACCCAAGCAGAACTATCTTTAATTTACAGCTAAACTGATTAAGAACATTTTTAGGTTTAATACTTATCCCTTATATCTATTGAATAATTCCAACCCGAATTAGCATTATATTCTACTCTGTAACTACTACATTAAATAGCGAATTTAAACTACTATCAAACACTAAGGGCCTTAATGCCCTTACAATTCCCCTCATTCTACTAATTATATTTAACAATTCCTTAGGATTAGTTCCTTATGTATTTACAAGAACAAGCCATATAGCTATAACCCTAACTCTCGCACTACCCCTATGACTTTCCTTCATACTATTTGGATGAATTAATAATATAAACCATATATTTACTCATTTAGTTCCCCAAGGTACCCCCGGCCCATTAATAATATTTATAGTTTTAATTGAAACTGTTAGTAATGTTATTCGGCCGGGAACACTTGCTATCCGCCTAGCTGCTAACATAATCGCAGGACACTTGTTACTAACCCTCTTAGGAAACCAGGGGCCCTCAATATCTTTAGTAATATTAAGAGGGTTAGTATTTGCCCAAATTCTTCTACTATTATTAGAATCAGCAGTAGCATTAATTCAGTCATATGTATTTGTAGTACTAAGAGTTCTTTATTCTTCTGAGGTTTATTAATGTCAAAAACAAGCCATCCTTATCATATAGTTAACCCAAGACCATGACCAATCCTAGCCGCTGTAGGAGTATTTATTACAATAACAGGAGTAACCACATGATTTCACACATCAATAAACTATTTAATAATCTTAGGTAATATTTCAATTATTATTATTAGCGCCCAATGATGACGAGATATTACCCGAGAAGCCACTTTTCAAGGCCTCCATACTATCCCAGCAGTATATGGCTTAAAATGAGGCATAGTACTATTTATTATTTCAGAAGTTTTCTTTTTTCTTTCCTTCTTCTGAGCATTCTTTCACAGAAGAATAGGCCCCTCTCCCGAAATTGGATCAATTTGACCCCCCATAATAATTACCCCCTTAAACGCCTTTCAAGTACCCCTACTAAATACGGCAATCCTCCTATCATCAGGAGTGTCTGTCACCTGAGCGCACCATGCCCTTATAGAAAACAATTATTCTCAAATAAAAACAGCCCTATTAATTACCTTAATCTTAGGGGTATACTTTACCCTGCTTCAAGCTTTTGAATACAAAGAAGCCGCCTTTTCCATTACAGACGCCACTTTTGGTTCTACATTTTTTATGGCCACAGGATTTCACGGACTTCACGTAATTATTGGAACTACCTTCCTTGCCGTATGCTTTATGCGACATAATGTAAACCATTTTTCTTCTACTCACCATATAGGATTTGAAGCAGCAACTTGATACTGGCACTTCGTAGACGTAGTTTGACTATTCCTATTTCTCTCTATTTACTGATGAGGAAGTTAAATTTTTAGTATATTAGTATAGTTGATTTCCAATCAAAAGGTTCTCAAGAAAAATAAATAATATTAATTGTAATATCACTAATTTTTATCATAAGTCTAGCCATAATTGTGATATTAGTCGCAACCATCATTAACCTTAAAGCAAATAAAGATCGGGAAAAATCCTCTCCTTTTGAGTGCGGATTTTCCCCCTTCAACACAGCCCGAATCCCCTTTTCTTTACGTTTTTTTTTAATTGCTGTAATCTTCTTAATTTTTGATGTCGAGATTACCCTACTTTTACCCGCCCCAATTCTCCTTACAAGAGGATCCCCAACAATTGTATTCTTTACAATAACAATATTCCTAGTATTACTAATCCTGGGCCTTTATTATGAATGAAAAAAAGGTGCACTTGACTGAACCTCATGACCATATATTTAAAAAATAAAGATTGCTTTGCAAGCAAAAATTGACTATGTCTATGAGAAGCGATATATTGCAATCAGTTTCGACCTGATAGAAGGGCACCCCCTCTGCTGCAAAGTCATGAACTAGACTATTCACTGTTAATGAATCCAAAAACTAAGTTTTGAAAGATAATCGCGCATGAGCCGCTAACTCATCAAAAACAAACACTTGTTATTATCCTTTCTATAGTGAAAATTTATCACAACACACTTTCTATGTGTTAATGTTAAAAACTAGAACAGAAATACATCCTAATATCTTCAATATTATATTTTTATTAAACTATGTAATCAAAATACTAAAACCCCAAACCCAAACCCGACCAATAATAAAAAAGAGGCTAAATAAATCTTTAAACTATTAGTTTGAACTTGTTGATTTATAGAACTAAAAATAGTTAAAGTTCTATAAGCCCCCTCCCCCCCTACACACTCCCCTCACCCATAATCATTAACCTTAAAAGACAACTTTCCGAGCTTTACAAAAAATAACCCACTAACCTGCCCACTAATATAAGGAAGAAATCATATGCCCCCAAACATTGTGCCAAAATACCGAATAATCCCATAATCATTTCAATTAATTATCATTCCTAAATAGATTCCTAATCCAACCATAATCAAAATCATTATTTTATCTATTATTCCAACTACTCTCACGGAACATACAGGCAATAATAATCATGATAAATATCTTCCCCCAAAAATAGCAAAACTTCCCAAAAGAATAATTCCCTTATTTATATAACCCCCTCCATCTATTACTCCCCCAAAACTCATCCGTCTTCTCCCTCATATAGAATAAAAACTAAGCCGAAAAGAGTAAAAAGCAGTTAAACCTACAGACAATATGAGCAACACAACAATTATAAGATTTTCTACCCCCCCCAAAGAAACCTCCACTATAATATCCTTAGAATAAAATCCTGCTAAAAAAGGGAAACCACATAAAGCAAGATTAGCAATATTCATTCTTACACAAACAACAGGTATGTAAAAAGTTAAACCCCCCATCAATCGAATATCTTGTCTTTCCCCTCTAGCATGAATAACCGCCCCTGCACACATAAATAATAGAGCCTTAAACAAAGCATGAGTTAACAAATGAAAATAAGCGAGCATTACATACCCTATAGACAAGGATATTATTATAAGACCCAACTGGCTTAGAGTAGACAGAGCTACCACCTTCTTAAGATCGGTCTCAAAGTTTGCGCAAATTCCCGCCATAAACATAGTTAGGGTTGATAATACCAACAATACATTAGAAAAAAAAGTTCTCGATAAAAGTATTGTATTAAATCGAATTATTAGATATACCCCAGCAGTAACCAATGTCGAAGAATGTACTAAGGCGGACACAGGAGTGGGAGCCGCCATAGCAGCAGGAAGTCAAGCAGAAAATGGAATTTGTGCTCTCCTTGTTATTGCAGCAATAAGACTAAAAAAAACTACTCAACTTCAACAAAAAATAGGTCCAGTTAAACCAAAACTCAAAATATTTCATCCCCCTCAAGAAACCATAAGAGAAATTCCCAACAAAATAAATACATCCCCAATCCGGTTAGATAAAACAGTAATCATTCCCGCTCTAAAGGACCGCACATTTTGATAATAAATAACTAAACAATAAGAGACTAAACCAAGACCATCCCACCCTAAAAGAATTCTAATAAAATTAGGGCTAAAAATCAATAATATTATAGAAATAACAAACAATAGGACTAATCAAGCAAACCGAATAACTTCCCTATCTGAATGCATGTAATCTACGCTATAATATATTACATTAGAAGAGATAAAAAAAACAAAAGAAAAAAAAATCAAAGCCACTCAATCTACAACTACCGCTATTACAATATTACAACTTCTAAGGGATGTTACCCATCACTCTAGATACAAAGAATAATCCACCGACCCTATTCAGATACCTACAGGAAATCTTACAACTCTAATTAATATCAATCAATATCTTCTAACTTTACATAAATTATAGGCTATATCAAAAGTTATACACCTATAGCGCCACAGGCCATTATTCTTCTTAAACTATTTTACCTAGACCCAAGCTATTAATAAATCCCCCTTAAGCACTAAGACATTCAGGGGAACTCAGTGGAAAATCAGCAACATCAGCTCACGAGACTTGATATCAAAAAAGCTAAAATGTAAAGAAGGGCTTCCATGGCTGACTAAAGAAAAAATATACAAAGAATACGCTGCGCTAAAAAAAGATAGAAGGGATAAAAGTAAAAAAATTCTTTTTGACCAAATTATTAAAGAAATTATTAATCTAATTTCTCCTAGAAGATTTAAGCTTGGGGGGGCAGCCATATTTCTAACACACAACAAGAATCATCATAAGATAAAACTCGGAAAAATTCTAATCATCCCCCTGTTTAGCACTATACTACGGGTGCCTCCTCGCTCGTAAAGAATATTTGCTGCAGCAAATATTCCTGACGAACAAAGTCCGTGCCCAATTATTAAAATTAAAACCCCCTGAAACCCTCAATAATTCATCATTATTAAGCCCCCAATTACTATTCCTATATGAACCACTGAAGAGTAGGCAATTAAGGACTTTAAATCAAATTGTCGTAAACATAAAAGACTTAAAATAAACCCCCCTCAAAGTCTTAATACCACTAAAATCTTCCCTACAACTAAAATCTCTAAAGAAAATAAATACGCACCACGTAAAATCCCGTACCCCCCAAGCTTTAATAAAACCCCTGCAAGTACTATGGAGCCTGAAATAGGGGCCTCTACATGCGCCCTAGGGAGTCAAAGATGGGTTAAAAATATAGGTATCCTTACTAAAAATGCTAATGTGAAACTAAAATATAATACAAGACTTCTAATTTCTTCTATAAAGAAAATATGAAAATTAGTCCCTAAAAATTCCCTAGACAAAAATAAAATTCCTAACAATAAGGGCAAAGACCCGCATATAGTATAAAAGAAAAGGTAGATCCCCGCCTTTAAACGCTCCGGCTGATACCCCCACCCAGAAATTAAAAAAAGAGTAGGGATCAGTGACCCCTCAAAGAAAATATAAAATCATAAAAAATCGCTGACTAAAAAGACCATAACCAAAGATAAAGTCAAAAGCCCAACCACCACGCAAAATTCAGTGGCAAAATTCCGCTTAACAAATACCATAACTCTTGCCATTATTATTAGACTACTTACCCAAAAGGTAAGGTAAATTAAATTTCATCTTAATAAATCCATTGCAGTCCCCAAACTAATCGAAAAATAAAACCATCCCTCGTTATATCCCTTAATACACACTAATACCCCAATAAGCATATATCCACAAAAATAATAGCTCCATTCATTAAAATAAATCATTCTTAAAATCAAACCTATTAAACTAAATAAAATTAACAAACTAAAGTTGAAATTCCCTCAAATTTATCTCTCCCATGAAACCGAACCATGCTCACCAAAATTGCTAAACCCAATCTTCCCTCACAAGCCACCAGACTTAAAAAGACCAATATAAAAAATTTTTCTGCATCTCTAATGAAAAACCAGATTCTTATTATTCAAAATAATCTTAAGGCCATTATTTCCAATCTGATCAATATAATTAATAAATGTTTGTACTGGGAAATATATACAACTCCCCCAGATAATAAACCAAAGATAGACACTATAAAAATTAGGTAGTTTAAAAAAAACGTAAGTCTTGTAAATTTATAATGAGTTTTCCCTAAAAAGAAGAAAACTCTTTCTTTAACTCCCAAAGCTAAAATTTTACATAAAATATCTTCTAATCACATTAATATTAACAATATCCTTAATTATTACAATAACCTACATTTCCCACCCTATCACTTTAATTTTCTCATTAATTATTTATACCCTACTTATTGCCATAATAACTTCAAGCATATACTCTATATTTTGATACGGGTATATTTTAATTCTTGTCTTCCTGGGGGGAATATTAATCCTCTTTTTGTACGTCGCCTCAATTGCACCAAATGAAATATTTCCTAGTATCCCAATTAAAATAATCTCTATATCACTTGCTTTAATTATTCCCCTCACCCTTTATTTAAATAAAACATCAAGTTTAATTCTTTGAAACACGGGGGAAGTATTCAACTCCTTAATTAAATTATATAACCAAAACTGTATGCTAATACTATTTATTGTTATATATCTCCTAATTACCCTCCTAATTGTAGTTAAAATTACTAACTTCTTCAAAGGCCCCTTACGATCTTTATATGATAAAATCTATCCGAACCACACATCCCCTTATTAAAATTATTAATGGGTCATTAGTCGACCTCCCAACCCCCCTCAGAATTTCATATTTATGAAATTTTGGCTCATTATTAGGCCTTTGCTTAGGTATCCAAATTCTTACAGGACTATTTCTAGCAATACACTATACCGGAGATACATTAATTGCATTTGACTCTATTACACACATTTGTCAGGATGTAAATGACGGCTGACTAATACGAGTGATTCATGCCAACGGAGCTTCTGTATTTTTTATTTGTTTATACATACATATTGGGCGAGGAATATACTTTGGGTCATATATACTTATATTCACTTGATTCTCCGGTGTTTTGCTCTTATTATTAGTTATAATAACAGCATTTGTGGGGTATGTACTACCGTGAGGCCAAATATCATTTTGAGGGGCGACAGTAATTACAAAATTATTATCCGCTCTTCCTTATATTGGAGGGACAATAGTACAATGACTATGAGGAGGGTTTGCAGTAGCTAATGCAACCTTAACTCGATTTTTTGCCTTCCACTTCATTCTCCCTTTTATTGTCGCAGCAGTGGTTATCCTTCATTTACTATTTTTACACCAAACAGGATCAAACAACCCCCTAGGAATAAATAAAGATTATAAAATCTCTTTCCACCCAATATTTTCCTCAAAAGATACTCTCGGCTTTCTCATTCTATTCTTCTTCTTATTGTTCATTTCATTGCTGTATCCCTACAGATTAGGAGATGTAGAAAATTTTATTCATTCTAACCCTCTTGTAACCCCCATTCATATTCAGCCTGAATGATATTTTTTATTTGCCTATGCCATCTTACGTTCAATTCCCGATAAACTTGGAGGAGTATTAGCCCTCCTCATGTCTATCTTAATTTTATTAACACTTCCTCTCTCTATATCACGAAATTTTAACTCTACCTCTGCCTACCCAATTATAAAAATCTTCTTCTGGCTTCTAGTATCAAATGTCTTTCTATTAACTTGAATCGGGGCCCGTCCCGTAGAAGATCCTTACATTATAGTAGGACAAATTTTAACTGTAACATATTTCCTATTATACTTTATTTTACCTGCCCTATCTAAGGCCTTAGATAAAATAAGCCACTAGTTTTTTACGACAAAATTGTGTCTTGAAAACACAATGAAGAGGTTAAATTCCTCTAAAAACTTAAATAAAAAAAGTTAATCCAAATAAAAGAATAAAGTAGTTTAGCGTAAAAGGAAGAAGAATCTTTCAAGCCAAATATATTAATTTATCATAACGATAACGAGGAAGAAGGCCCCGCACCCAAATAAACACAAAAGAAATAACAGCAACTTTTAATCCAAGTAAATAAGTAGAGCCCCCCAAGAACATGAGAGCATAAATACTTCTTATAAAAAGGATTCTTCCATACTCCGCTATAAAAATCAAAGCAAATCCCCCTCTCCCGTACTCAATATTAAATCCAGACACCAGCTCGGACTCCCCCTCAGCAAAATCAAAAGGAGTACGATTAGTTTCAGCTAAAATAATAACAATTCAAATAAAAGACAAAGGAAGGAATATAAAAATCATTAAAAACTGCTCCTGCCAATTTAAAATTACACCTAAATTAAAAGAGCCCACAGAAACCATTAATATAATAATAACTATCGCCAGACAAACCTCATAAGAAATAGTCTGAGCAACTGCCCGCAAAGCACCTAATAAGGCATACTTAGAGTTAGAAAACCACCCAGAGCCAATAATAGCGTATACACTTACTGCAATGAAAGACAAAAAATATAATCACCCAAGAGGAAAATCAAATTGATCCCCAATCCCCGGGTAAATTATTCATACCCCTAAACTTAGTCCTAAACCTAACACAGGACAAATATAATATGCTAAAAAATTTCTTGTGAGGGGAAACACCCCCTCTTTTGTGAACAGCTTAATTGCGTCAGCAAAGGGCTGTAAAATACCCAAAGGTCCCACTTTATTGGGACCTTTACGGATCTGAATATACCCTAAGCCCCTCCGCTCAAACAAGGTTAAAAAAGCAACTCTAATTAAAACACATACAACTAATAATACATATCTAATAAAATTAAAAAATTCCAAGCTGCGAGATATTATCATTTATGAGACTTAACCTCATCACATTTCATCTGTCATCACAAGCTGACTGTAGCCTTCTTTAAATTCTAAATTTAACACATAAATATGCTAAGAACAAATCCTTTGATAGATTTAATCCTTTCGTACTAAAATCTATTTAATCCTAATAAAGATAGAAACCGACCTGGCTCACGCCGGTCTGAACTCAGATCATGTAAGAATTTTATAGTCGAACAGACTACCTTAATTAGCTGCTGCACTAAAAAGGTATCTTAATCCAACATCGAGGTCGCAAACTTTTTCATCGATAAGAACTCTAAGAAAACATTACGCTGTTATCCCTAAAGTAATTTTTTCTAATAATCAAATCCTTGGATCATATTTCAATATAAAAATAAATATTTTCATTACAAGAAGTTTTCCTTATTCCACAATTGCCCCAACTAAACGTAATAAAAATAATATAGTTCCGTTAAATAATAGTATAACGTAAAACTTAATAGGGTCTTCTCGTCTTTTATTATCATATAAGTATCTTCACCTACCTTAAAAATTCAACCATCTAAAATAAGACAGTGCATCCCCATTAAATCATTCATACCAGACTCCAATTAAAAGACAATTGATTATGCTACCTTTGCACAGTCAAGATACTGCGGCCATTAAAATAATCATTGGGCAGACCTTATTCTTCATATAAACCCAAAGAACAATGTTTTTGATAAACAGTTGAAGATAATATTTGCTGAATTCCTTATTTTAGTCTTTAATAAAATCCCACAATTAAAAAATTAATTTTACTAATAATAACATTATTTGTAAAGAATTTATTATTCTCTATTATCCTAATAAAAGAATATACATAAAAATCCTAATCTACATGTTATAACACACTTTTTAATGGCCACTTCCAAGCCTATAAAATCTTCCAATTAAAAATATCCTTATTTATCAAGCTTAGCCCTAATAAAATCATCATTTAAATAAAAGAAAACTCCCAACCTAAAAATGCCAATTAAAATGATAATCAGATAACTAGATATCCGCTAATACGAAAAGCATATCACCTCTATTTTAAATTGCCCAAAAACATTAAAACGTTAATATTCATAAAAAATAGCTCATTAGCACTCGAGATTTTAACATCCAATAAATATTTTGTTATTCCCTAATACAAAAGGTAAAACCTCCATCTTCCTTACAACTCATTAAATCCCTCTCGGTTATTATTAATTAAATATCATTAAATATTACCTAATAAACAATTTTTCCTTTAAACAAAAATTCCAGAACTTAAATACCCCTCATTGTTTTGTTCTCGTTTATAGAACCCTTCAGTGTAAGTGAATTATTATTTTTTAACTAAACAACTATTCAAGGTACACTTTCCAGTACACCTACTTTGTTACGACTTCTCTCACTAATAATGAGAGTGACGGGCGATGTGTACACGTTTCAGAGCACATTCTAAATTCCATACTATAGAATTTATACAACTAAATCCAACTTCAAATAAACTTTAACACTAAGATCCGCTAATAAAACAAATGTAATCCATATTAACCAGGAAATTAACTGCACCTTGATTTGTCATAATTTTAACAAAAATACTAAAAGCAACCTTTAAGTTCAATTAACAACAACGGTATACAAATTATCAAATACTAACCCTGGTAAGGTAATTCGTGGACTATCGATTAAAATACAGATTCCTCTAGATTGCCTAAAACGCCGCCAAGCTCTTTAAGTTTCAATTACTTATACTACTTAAAATAATTTAAATTTACAATAACAGGGTATCTAATCCTGGTTTATTTATAAAGCTGAAAGCTTATTAAAATTATTTAGATCAAAAATAAATTACATTATGCATTTCACCGCATGAATAACCATTAAAAACTTTATTAAATATAAAAACTTCTTATTATAAAAAACTTACATAGGAGATAGTATAACCGCGTCTGCTGGCACAACCTTAGACTCCTAACACTTTTATTCTAAATCTATATCTAATTATTTAATATTAAGCACTACAAAATACTTACTCTTGTATGTAAAAAACAAAAAATGCAAGTTAACAAGCCAGAGCCAAACTTTATGGAATATCATACTTCACTATGACAGTAAACTAGAAAATAATCAATGACCTCTTAAGTTTAACTTTGACGAAGAATTAAATCAAAAATAACAAATACATAGTAAATGAATATATAGACTAATAATCAATGACCTCTTAAGTTTAACTTTGACGAAGAATTAAATCAAAAATAACAAATACATAGTAAATGAATATATAGACTAATAATCAATGACCTCTTAAGTTTAACTTTGACGAAGAATTAAATCAAAAATAACAAATACATAAAACATTAAACAAAATTAAACTGAAGGTCCTTTATTTCATAAAATACAAAAATATACTTATTCATTTCCTCTTTTGAAATAAACAGAGAGAAAAACATTACCTTATTTAGAATTAATCACAATAATCCAATGACCTTGGAATAGAATTATATTTCGAACTGTTTATTTTTTAAACTTAACGAAGAATAAATCAAAAATAACAAATACATAGTAAATGAATATATAGACTAATAATCAATGACCTCTTAAGTTTAACTTTGACGAAGAATTAAATCAAAAATAACAAATACATAGTAAATGAATATATAGACTAATAATCAATGACCTCTTAAGTTTAACTTTGACGAAGAATTAAATCAAAAATAACAAATACATAAAACATTAAACAAAATTAAACTGAAGGTCCTTTATTTCATAAAATACAAAAATATACTTATTCATTTCCTCTTTTGAAATAAACAGAGAGAAAAACATTACCTTATTTAGAATTAATCACAATAATCCAATGACCTTGGAATAGAATTATATTTCGAACTGTTTATTTTTTAAACTTAACGAAGAATAAATCAAAAATAACAAATACATAGTAAATGAATATATAGACTAATAATCAATGACCTCTTAAGTTTAACTTTGACGAAGAATTAAATCAAAAATAACAAATACATAAAACATTAAACAAAATTAAACTGAAGGTCCTTTATTTCATAAAATACAAAAATATACTTATTCATTTCCTCTTTTGAAATAAACAGAGAGAAAAACATTACCTTATTTAGAATTAATCACAATAATCCAATGACCTTGGAATAGAATTATATTTCGAACTGTTTATTTTTTAAATTTTACATGGGAGATAAATATACATTATACACATATAGTAAACTTGATAAAGGGGACTCTCGGCTTTTGAGAAGTGGAGAATTTTCGACTAAAAAGAGTGGAAGATTTACGGGTCTTAACTAAAAAAACAAAATATTTATATATTTAACGGAAAACACAAACCTCTATTAAGAAAAAAACAAAAATAATATATTAAAAATATATATTACATCTTCAAAAAGCAAAAACATTGTTGATTAAAACTTCCGTCCCACGCACTTTTTTTTGTGATGTCGTAGACTGAGTAAGACTTGCAATCAAACTAGGATTTACCTAATCTTGAAAATTTTTGACTAAAAAGAGTGGAAGATTTACGGGTCTTAACTTAAAAAACAAAATATTTATATATTTGGCGAAAAACACAAACCTCTATTAAGAAAAAAACAAAAATAATATATTAAAAATATATATTACATCTTCAAAAAGCAATTAAGATCAAAACTCCCGGCTAAGAAAATTCAATTTGAATAATGGACTGATACACCAGAGGTACGCTTGCGTTTCACATTAACAGACTCACTGATTCAAATAACACCAAAAATTATTATGCTAAACATCTAATGTAAGATAAGCTAAATTAAGCTACTGGGTTCATACCCCATCGATAGATTCTCTTCTTTTTATTTTACCTAAAATACTATTTACTTCTACCCTTGTAACTGGAACGGTTATTGTAATTTCTTCAAGAAGACTGATTTCTGCTTGAATTGGATTAGAACTGAATCTTCTATCCTTTATTCCCTTAATAATCCAAGACTTCAATAAATCTTCAAGAGATGCCGCCTTAAAATATTTTCTTACTCAAGCTTTTGCTTCTATTTTCTTTTTATCTGCTGCACTATTCTTATTTAGTATAAATTTTTATTATATCTCTAATATAATCTCTAATACTGTTCTATTTTCAAGACTTGCCATAAAGATGGGTGCGGCCCCTCTTCACTTTTGATTCCCAGGAGTTATACAAGGCATTTCGTGAAATAACTGCTTTATCTTAATAACTTGACAAAAGCTTGCTCCCTTATTTTTAATAACAATAGTAAAGACTGAAGCATTAATTATCTTCATTTTAACCTCTGCCCTAGTTGGAGCAATCGGGGGATATAATCAAATACTAACTCGAAAAATCATAGCATATTCCTCAATTAATCATATTGGTTGAATACTGTCCTCAACCATAATTAACCAAAGGATGCTCCTTTTCTATTTTTTTATCTATTCACTAATAAGATTTATTATTATCATAATATTTATAAAATGGGGAATTTCCCACCTTTCACAAATTTTAATAATAAGAACATCAAAAACCCCCACACTAATTTTAGCCACTAACCTTCTCTCCTTAGGAGGAATCCCCCCCTTCTTAGGATTTTTACCTAAATGATTAATTATTTATCAAATAATAAGCACACTCCCCCTACAAACTTTTATCTTAACAATATCCTCTTTAATTACCCTATATTTTTACATCCGAATTTGTTATACCCTAATACTAAAGTCCCCTCTTTTATTCGTCACAGCAAAATTTACTGTTGGAAAATTATTAATTAATATAACCCTCCTGTCTATGATGGGCGCGCTCGTACTAGCCCCTTTAGCATAAAGCCTTAAGTTAATCACAAACTATTAGCCTTCAAAGTTAAAAATAAAGATTTTAGATGAAATAAATTATCAATAAATTTACAATCTACCGCTTTAATTTAAGCTACC